CGCTTGTTTTAAGCCGGCCCTGGGACACGTACATACCGCCCGTCACCCTCCTCACAAGCACCCCCCCCCCCTCCAATTAAACCCACAACCCGCTAAAGATGAGGTAAGTCGTAACAAGGTAAGTGTACCGGAAGGTGCACTTAGCACACCAAGACGTAGCTAAATATCAAAGCACTCAGCTTACACCTGAAAGATACCTGCCCACAACCCAGGTCGTCTTGAAGCCTACTTCTAGCCCTACCAACATCTGCAAAATTCTTCTCCACTTAACCAAAACATTTCACACACCCAGTATAGGCGATAGAAAAGATTTTCCCCACCAAATTAGGCGCAATAGAGACACGTACCGTAAGGGAAAGATGAAATAATAATGAAAACCCAAGCACAAAATAGCAAAGATTAACCCTTGTACCTTTTGCATCATGATTCAGCAAGAACAACCAAGCAAAATGAACTTAAGCTTGCCACCCCGAAACCCAAGCGAGCTACTTACAAGCAGCTACATATTTGAGCGAACCCGTCTCTGTCGCAAAAGAGTGGGACGACTTGTTAGTAGAGGTGAAAAGCCAACCGAGCTGGGTGATAGCTGGTTGCCTGTGAAATGAATCTAAGTTCTACTCTGACAGCTCCTACACTACCCTCAATTCCAACAAATCCTGCAGTCATTCAGAAGCAACTTAAAGGGGGTACAGCCCCTTTAAAAAAGAACACAACCTCCCATAGCGGATAACCCTCAACCTCCCCCTCACAAATGTTGGCCTTCAAGCAGCCACCAACAAAGAGTGCGTCAAAGCTCATAACTCAAAAAAATACAAAAACAATGTGAATCCCTACACCCATAACAGGCCAACCTATTACACATAGGAGAATTCATGCTGAAATAAGTAACCAGGGGCCCTCCCCTCACAAGCGCAAACTTACATACACCCATTATTATCCAAAACCTAGTACACCTACCCCCTACAAGACCCAGTACTTTTCCCCCCGTTAAGCCAACTCAGGAGCGCCCAACATGAAAGATTTAAATCTGCAGAAGGAACTAGGCAAACCCGGGGCCCGACTGTTTACCAAAAACATAGCCTTCAGCCCACCAAGTATTGAAGGTGATGCCTGCCCAGTGACACCTAGTTCAACGGCCGCGGTATCCTAACCGTGCGAAGGTAGCGCAATCAATTGTCTCATAAATCGAGACTTGTATGAATGGCTAAACGAAGTCCCAACTGTCTCCTGCAGACAATCAGTGAAATTGATCTCCCCGTGCAAAAGCGAGGATGTAGACATTAGACGAGAAGACCCTGTGGAACTTCAAAATCAACAGCCACACCTCACACCCTTCATAAACCTATCAGGCCTCCACCAAACTCACCCCACTGGCTGACATTTTTCGGCTGGGGCGGCCCTGGAGAATAACAAATCCTCCAGAAACAAGACCTCCCTCTTAACCAAGAGCAACCCCTCAACGTGCTAACAGCAACCAGACCCAGTATAACTGACCAATGAACCAAGCTACCCCAGGGATAACAGCGCAATCCCCTTCAAGAGCCCATATCGACGAGGGGGTTTACGACCTCGATGTTGGATCAGGACACCCTAATGGTGCAGCCGCTATTAAGGGTTCGTTTGTTCAACGATTAACAGTCCTACGTGATCTGAGTTCAGACCGGAGCAATCCAGGTCGGTTTCTATCTATGACAGACTCTCCCTAGTACGAAAGGACCGGGAGAGTAAGGCCCATGTCCCAGATATGCCTTCCTCTCAAGTACGGAACCCAACTAAACTACCTAAAGAGCCCCCAACACATATCCTAAAAAAGGACCGCTAGCGTGGCAGAGCCCGGCAAATGCAAAAGGCTTAAGCCCTTTAACCAGAGGTTCAAATCCTCTCCCTAGCTTCCCCACCCATGACCCTAACCCCCACCCTAACCAACCTCACCCTCGCACTCTCTTATGTTATTCCCATCCTAATCGCAGTGGCCTTCTTGACGCTAGTTGAACGAAAGATCCTAAGCTACATGCAAGCTCGAAAAGGTCCTAACGTCGTCGGCCCATTCGGTCTTCTACAACCCCTAGCAGACGGAGTAAAACTCTTCATCAAAGAACCCATCCGCCCCTCCACCTCATCCCCCCTCTTATTCCTACTAACCCCCACCCTAGCCCTACTCCTTGCCCTAACCATTTGAATTCCCCTCCCCCTTCCATTCTCCTTAGCTGACCTTAACCTCGGCCTCCTATTCCTTCTTGCCATATCCAGCCTCGCAGTATACTCCATCCTATGATCAGGCTGAGCCTCAAACTCAAAATATGCCCTAATTGGAGCCCTCCGAGCAGTTGCACAAACCATTTCCTACGAAGTAACCCTGGCAATCATCCTTCTATCCGCAATTATATTGAGCGGCAATTACACCCTAAATACACTCGCTACCACCCAAGAACCCCTCTACCTAATCTTCTCCTCCTGACCTCTCGCCATAATATGGTACATCTCTACACTTGCCGAAACAAACCGCGCCCCATTCGATCTCACCGAAGGTGAATCAGAACTTGTATCCGGCTTCAACGTCGAATATGCCGCTGGACCATTCGCCCTCTTCTTCTTAGCCGAATATGCTAACATTATAATAATAAACACCCTAACAACCATTCTATTCCTCAACCCAAGCTGACTCAACCCCCCATCAGAACTCTTCCCCATCATCCTAGCCTCCAAAGTTCTTCTCCTCTCTTCCGGCTTCCTCTGAATTCGTGCCTCATACCCCCGATTCCGCTATGATCAACTCATACATCTCTTATGAAAAAACTTCCTCCCCCTCACACTAGCCCTATGTCTCTGACACGTGAGCATGCCCATTTCCTACGCAGGCCTACCCCCTTACCTAAGGAAATGTGCCTGAACTCAAAGGGTCACTATGATAAAGTGAATATAGAGGTGCACCAGTCCTCTCATTTCCTTCAAATCTCTACCCAACTTAACCCTAGAAAAGTAGGAATCGAACCTACACAAAAGAGATCAAAACCCTTCATACTTCCCTTATATTATTTTCTAGTAGAGTCAGCTAATAAAGCTATCGGGCCCATACCCCGAAAATGAAGGTTCAACCCCCTCCCCTACTAATGAACCCCTACGCCAAACTAATCACAATAACAAGCCTCGCCCTCGGAACCACCATCACAATTTCTAGCAACCACTGAGCAATGGCCTGAACCGGCCTAGAAATTAACACCATCGCCATCATCCCCATAATCTCAAAATCCCACCACCCCCGAGCCATTGAAGCAACAATCAAATACTTCTTAGTCCAAGCAGCCGCCTCAGCTTCCATTTTATTCTCAAGCCTAATCAATGCTTGATCCACTGGCCAATGAGACATCACCCAACTGACTAACCCCACATCATGCTTACTTCTCACAACTGCAATCGCCATAAAACTAGGCCTAGTACCTTTCCACTTCTGATTCCCCGAAGTCCTTCAAGGTTCATCACTAACCACAGCCCTCCTACTATCAACAGCCATAAAATTCCCCCCTATCGCCATCCTCCTACTCACATCCAACTCCCTCAACCCCCCCCTCCTGACCCTAATAGCTATCGCATCAGCCGCCCTGGGTGGCTGAATAGGACTCAACCAAACTCAACTCCGAAAAATCCTAGCTTTCTCCTCCATCTCTCACTTAGGATGGATAGCAATTATTATCATCTACACCCCTAAACTCACTCTCCTAACCTTCCTTCTCTACACCATTCTAACCTCAACCATTTTCTTCTCCCTCAATACATCCCATACCACAAAATTATCAACATTAATAACATCATGAACAAAAAACCCCATACTCAACGCAACCCTCTTACTTACCCTCCTCTCCCTTGCTGGCCTACCCCCCTTCATTGGTTTCCTACCCAAATGACTTATTATCCAAGAACTAACCAAGCAAGAAATAACCCCTACAGCCCTAACCCTCGCCCTCCTCTCCTTATTAAGCTTATTCTTCTACCTCCGTCTCGCCTACTCCTCCTCCATCACGCTTCCTCCCAACTCAATCAACCAAACAAAACACTGATACACCAACAAAAACATTAACTCGCTAATCGCCATCCTAACTTCCCTATCAACCCTTCTCCTCCCGCTCTCCCCTCTGATTCTACCCACTATTTAAGAAACTTAGGATAACCCAGCCCAAACCGAAGGCCTTCAAAGCCTTAAATAAGAGTTAAACCCTCTTAGTTTCTGCTAAGATCCGCAGGATATTACCCTGCATCGCCTGAATGCAACCCAGACACTTTAATTAAGCTAGGACCTTACCCCCACTCTCTAGACAGGTGGGCCTCGATCCCACAAAACTCTAGTTAACAGCTAGATGCCCCAACCTGACAGGCTTCCGTCTAAACCAAAGTCCCGGTGCACTTTCAATGCACATCGATGAGCTTGCAACTCAACATGAATTTCACCACGGAACTGATAAGAAGGGGAATTAAACCCCTGTAAAAAGGTCTACAGCCTAACGCCTTAACACTCGGCCATCTTACCTGTGACTTTCATTAACCGATGACTATTCTCCACCAACCACAAAGACATTGGCACCCTCTACCTTATCTTCGGGGCATGAGCCGGCATAATCGGCACAGCCCTTAGCCTACTCATCCGAGCAGAGCTAGGCCAACCCGGTACCCTCCTCGGCGACGACCAAATTTACAATGTCATTGTTACTGCCCATGCATTCGTAATAATCTTCTTCATAGTAATACCCATCATAATCGGAGGATTCGGAAACTGACTTGTACCACTCATAATCGGAGCCCCCGACATAGCATTCCCACGAATAAACAACATAAGCTTTTGACTCCTCCCCCCATCATTCCTTCTCCTCCTAGCCTCCTCCACAGTAGAAGCAGGAGCCGGAACAGGATGAACCGTTTATCCCCCCCTTGCCGGCAACTTAGCCCACGCAGGGGCCTCAGTAGACCTAGCCATTTTCTCACTCCATTTGGCTGGTATCTCATCAATCCTGGGAGCAATCAACTTCATCACAACAGCCATCAACATAAAACCCCCGGCCATTTCACAATATCAAACCCCCCTATTCGTCTGATCCGTCCTTATCACCGCTGTCCTCCTACTCCTATCACTTCCCGTACTCGCCGCTGGCATCACAATACTCCTCACAGATCGCAACCTAAACACCACATTCTTCGACCCCGCTGGGGGAGGGGACCCCATCCTCTACCAACATCTCTTCTGATTCTTTGGTCACCCTGAAGTCTACATCCTGATTCTTCCAGGATTTGGCATCATCTCGCATGTAGTAGCTTACTACGCCGGTAAAAAGGAACCATTTGGCTACATAGGCATAGTATGAGCCATGCTTTCTATTGGGTTCCTCGGCTTCATCGTATGAGCCCACCACATATTCACCGTAGGAATAGACGTAGACACTCGAGCATACTTTACATCCGCAACCATAATCATCGCTATCCCTACAGGCATTAAAGTCTTCAGCTGACTAGCCACACTCCATGGAGGAACTATCAAATGAGACCCCCCAATACTCTGAGCCCTAGGATTCATCTTCCTCTTCACCGTTGGCGGTCTGACTGGAATCGTCCTAGCCAACTCCTCCCTGGACATTGCCCTCCACGATACCTACTACGTAGTTGCTCACTTCCACTATGTTCTATCAATAGGAGCTGTATTCGCCATTCTTGCAGGATTCACCCACTGATTCCCCCTATTTACAGGGTACACCTTAAACAACACATGAGCTAAAGCCCATTTCGGAGTTATATTTACCGGAGTCAACCTCACATTCTTCCCTCAACACTTCCTCGGCCTAGCTGGCATGCCACGCCGATACTCAGACTACCCCGACGCTTACACCCTATGAAACACTATATCATCTATTGGCTCACTAATCTCCATAACAGCCGTCATCATACTCCTGTTCATCATCTGAGAGGCCTTCACATCCAAACGCAAAGTTCTACAACCTGAGCTAACCCACACCAACATTGAATGAATTCACGGCTGCCCTCCCCCCTACCACACCTTTGAAGAGCCAGCTTACGTCCAAATCCAAGAAAGGAAGGAATTGAACCCTCATACATTGGTTTCAAGCCAACCGCATTAAACCACTTATGCTTCTTTCTTCATGGCGCATTAGTAAATGTATTACGTGGCCTTGTCAAGACCAAATCACAGGTAAAATCCCTGTATGCCCCATATGGCTAACCACTCTCAATTCGGATTTCAAGATGCTTCCTCACCAATTATAGAAGAACTCGTTGAATTCCACGACCACGCCCTCATAGTAGCACTAGCTATTTGCAGCCTAGTCCTCTATCTCCTCATACTAATACTCATAGAAAAACTCTCTTCAAACACTGTCGACGCCCAGGAAGTTGAACTCATTTGAACAATTCTCCCAGCCATTGTCCTCGTACTACTCGCCCTCCCCTCCCTACAAATTCTTTACATAATGGACGAAATTGACGAGCCAGACCTAACCCTAAAAGCCATCGGCCACCAATGATACTGAACTTACGAATACACAGATTTCAAAGACCTGTCATTCGACTCCTACATAATCCCCACGGCAGAGCTTCCCCTAGGCCACTTTCGTCTCCTAGAAGTTGACCACCGTGTTGTCATCCCTATAGAGTCACCCATCCGTATTATCGTCACTGCCGACGATGTGCTTCACTCATGAGCTGTTCCAACCCTCGGAGTGAAAACTGACGCAATCCCAGGACGACTCAACCAAACATCATTCATCACCACCCGCCCAGGTATCTTCTACGGCCAATGCTCTGAAATCTGTGGCGCAAACCATAGCTTCATACCAATTGTGATTGAATCTGCACCACTCAATTTCTTTGAGACCTGATCATCCTCACTACTATCCTAATCGTCAAGAAGCTATGAACCAGCGCTAGCCTTTTAAGCTAGAGAAAGTGGGATTTTCCCCCTCCTCGACGAAATGCCTCAACTTAACCCAAGTCCTTGATTCTTCACTATACTTCTATCATGATTAACCTTCTCGCTTATCATCCAACCTAAACTTCTCTCATTCACTCGCACCAACCTACCAACCAGCAAAATTCAAGCAACCACAGAAACTTCCCCCTGACCCTGACCATGAACCTAAGCTTCTTCGACCAATTTTCAAGCCCATGCCTCTTAGGAATCCCTCTAATCCTCCTCTCCATACTATTCCCAGCCCTCCTCATCCCCTCCCCAGGCAACCGATGAGTTACCAACCGCCTGTCCACCCTACAATCATGGGGTATCGACCTAATTACTAAACAGCTAATAACTCCACTGAACAAAAACGGCCACAAATGAGCCCTAATCCTGACATCCCTGATAATCCTCCTTCTCTCAATCAACCTATTAGGCCTCCTACCATACACATTCACCCCTACAACCCAACTCTCCATAAACATAGCACTCGCCTTCCCCCTATGACTAGCCACCCTCTTAACAGGCCTACGCAACCAACCCTCGGCCTCCCTTGGCCATCTCCTCCCTGAAGGCACACCTACCCCCCTCATCCCCGCCCTAATCTTGATTGAAACAACCAGTCTGCTTATCCGCCCCTTAGCCCTAGGTGTTCGCCTGACAGCCAACCTCACAGCAGGCCATCTCCTCATCCAACTCATCTCTACCGCCTCAACCGCCCTACTATCGATCCTGCCCGCAATCTCAGTCCTCACCACTATCATCCTCCTTCTATTAACTATCCTTGAGGTAGCAGTGGCCATAATTCAAGCCTACGTTTACGTCCTCCTTCTGAGCTTGTACTTACAAGAAAACATCTAATGGCCCACCAAGCCCACTCATACCACATAGTTGACCCCAGCCCTTGACCACTCTTCGGCGCAACAGCAGCCCTACTAACAACCTCTGGCTTAGTCCTATGATTCCACTACAACTCCGCCCACCTTCTTGCACTCGGCATACTTACTACAACCCTAGTCATACTGCAATGATGACGAGACATCGTACGTGAAGGGACCTTCCAAGGTCACCACACCCCCATGGTACAAAAAGGCCTACGCTACGGAATAATCTTATTCATCACATCCGAAGTTTTCTTTTTCCTAGGCTTCTTTTGAGCATTCTTCCATTCCAGCCTCGCACCCACCCCAGAACTGGGAGGCCAATGACCCCCCACAGGAATTAAACCCCTAAACCCCCTAGAAGTCCCTCTGCTCAATACGGCCATTCTCTTAGCTTCAGGAATCACCATCACCTGAGCCCACCACAGCATCACAGAAGCTGACCGAAAACAAGCAATCCAAGCCCTCACCCTAACTATCCTCCTCGGACTCTACTTCACCACCCTCCAAGCCATAGAATACCACGAAACCTCATTCTCAATCGCCGATAGTGTGTACGGCTCAACCTTCTTTGTCGCCACGGGATTCCACGGCCTCCACGTCATCATCGGCTCTTCTTTCCTCTCAATCTGCCTCCTACGCTTAATTAAATTTCACTTCACCCCAAGCCATCACTTTGGGTTTGAAGCAGCAGCCTGATACTGACACTTTGTAGACGTTATTTGACTGTTCCTCTATATAACAATTTACTGATGAGGATCGTGCCCTTCTAGTATACTAATTACAATTGACTTCCAATCTCTAGAATCTGGTCCCTAACCCAGAGAAGGGCAATAAACATAATTACGTTCATACTATCCCTCTCCTTAGCCCTCAGTGTCGCCCTAATTATCCTCAACTTTTGACTCGCTCAGACTAACCCTGACTCAGAAAAACTCTCCCCCTACGAATGTGGTTTCGACCCTCTCGGATCCGCCCGACTCCCATTCTCCATCCGATTCTTCCTCAGTAGCTATCCTATTCCTCTTATTCGACCTAGAAATCGCCCTCCTCCTCCCCCTCCCCTGAGCGACACAACTCCAATCTCCCACTACCTCCCTGGCTTGAGCCTCCACAATCATCATCCTCTTGACCCTAGGACTCATCTATGAATGAATCCAAGGAGGACTAGAATGAGCAGAATAACCAGAGAGTTAGTCTAACAAAGACAGCTGATTTCGACTCAACAAATCATAGTCCCACCCTATGACTCTCTTAATGTCCATCATGCATCTAAGCTTCTATTCAGCCTTCACCCTGAGTTGCTTAGGGTTAGCCTTCCACCGAACACACCTAGTCTCAGCCCTACTATGTTTAGAAAGCATGATATTGTCACTATACATAGCCCTCTCAATCTGACCAGTAGAGAACCACACAACATCATCCACCCTTATCCCCCTACTCATACTAGCATTCTCCGCCTGCGAAGCTGGCACAGGCTTAGCTGCACTTGTAGCCTCCTCACGAACCCATAACTCAGATCATCTACATAACCTCAACCTCCTACAATGCTAAAAATCATTATCCCAACAATTATACTCCTCCCCACAACCCTCCTATCCCCTACAAAACTCCTATGAACCAATACCACCTCGCACAGCCTCCTAATCGCCCTTATTAGCCTCCAATGGCTCACCCCATCCTACCTCCCCCACAAAAACTTAACCCCATGAACAGGCATCGACCAAATCTCCTCCCCCCTACTAACTCTATCCTGCTGACTCCTCCCCCTCATAATCCTAGCCAGCCAAAACCACCTCCAACACGAACCCCCCACACGTAAGCGAATCTTCATCATCACCCTCATCATAGTACAACCATTTATCATCCTAGCATTTTCTACCACTGAACTACTGCTATTCTACATCACATTCGAAGCAACTCTAATCCCAACACTAATTCTAATCACCCGATGGGGCAATCAACCAGAACGCTTAAGCGCAGGCATCTACCTCCTCCTCTATACTCTTATTAGCTCCCTTCCCCTCTTAGTCACCCTACTTTACCTACACACCCAAACCGGTACTCTTTACCTCCCCATAATCAAACTCACCCCCCTTATCCCACCGACCAACTCTTGAACCACACCCCTAGCAAGCCTGGCCCTTTTACTGGCCTTCATAGTCAAAGCCCCCTTGTACGGACTCCATTTATGACTCCCCAAAGCACACGTAGAAGCTCCCATTGCAGGTTCCATATTACTCGCCGCCCTCCTACTAAAACTTGGAGGTTATGGCATTATACGCATTACCCTTCTAACCAACTACTCAGAACTTCTCCTCTACCCCTTCCTAATCCTAGCCCTATGAGGAGCACTAATAACTAGCTCCATTTGCCTTCGTCAAACTGACCTGAAAGCCCTCATCGCCTACTCCTCCGTCAGCCACATAGGCCTAGTCATTGCCGCTACTATAATTCAAACCCCCTGGGCCTTCTCGGGAGCAATAATCCTTATAATCTCCCACGGCCTAACATCGTCAATACTATTCTGCCTAGCTAATACGAATTATGAGCGCACCCACAGCCGAATCCTCCTATTAACTCGAGGCCTCCAGCCCTTACTACCACTCATAGCAACATGATGACTCTTAGCCAACTTAACCAACATGGCCCTCCCCCCCACCACAAATCTCATAGCAGAATTAACTATTATAATCTCCCTATTCAATTGATCCCCACTCACACTCCTCCTTACCGGAACTGCAACCTTCCTAACTGCCTCCTACACTCTATTCATATTCCTCACAACCCAACGAGGACCCCTCCCCTCGCACATCACAACCATCCAAAACTCTTCCACACGCGAACACATTCTAATAACCCTTCACATCATCCCTCTCCTCCTCCTTATTTTAAAACCTGAACTCATCGCATAACCTCCCAAAGCAAGTATAGTTTAACCCAAACATTAGACTGTGACTCTAAAAATAGAAGTTAAACCCTTCTTACCTGCCGAGGGGAGGTAAACCAACAAGAACTGCTAACTCTTGCATCTGGGATTAAATCCCCAGTCCCCTTACTTTTAAAGGATAGCAGTAATCCATTGGTCTTAGGAACCACTCACCTTGGTGCAAATCCAAGTAAAAGTAGTGGACGTCGCCCTCCTCCTCAACACCTCAACCCTACTAACCCTCACAATCATCCTAACACCCATTCTACTCTCTCTAACCATAAAAACCCCCCCAAACTCCCCCTCCACCATCACGCGCTACGTCAAAACAGCTTTCATCATTAGCCTCATCCCCATAACACTATTCATATACTCAGGGACTGAAAGCATCATCTCCAATTGAGAATGAAAATTTATCATGAACTTCAAAATCCCACTCAGCTTCAAAATCGACCAATACTCATCAACATTCCTCCCCATCGCCCTATTCGTAACATGATCGATCCTCCAATTCGCCCTATGATACATAGCATCAGAACCCCATATTACAAAATTTTTTTCATACCTCCTAATCTTCTTAATCACTATACTCCTTTTAACCACCGCCAATAACATATTCCTCCTATTTATTGGCTGAGAAGGCGTAGGGATCATATCCTTCCTTCTAATCGGCTGATGATATGCCCGAGCAGAAGCCAACACAGCCGCCCTCCAAGCTGTCCTCTACAATCGAATCGGAGATATCGGACTAATCCTCAGCATAGCCTGACTGGCCTCAACCATAAACACCTGAGAGATCCAACAAGCCCTACTTCCCCCTCAAACCCCAACACTCCCCCTCTTAGGACTCATCCTAGCTGCCACAGGCAAGTCCGCCCAATTCGGCCTCCACCCATGACTCCCCGCCGCCATAGAAGGCCCCACCCCAGTATCAGCCCTTCTCCATTCGAGCACCATAGTAGTAGCTGGCATTTTCCTGCTCATCCGCACCCACCCCATACTCACCACAAACCCCACCGCCCTCACTCTATGCCTGTGCCTGGGAGCCCTCTCAACTCTATTCGCCGCCACATGCGCTCTAACACAAAATGATATCAAAAAAATCATCGCCTTTTCCACATCAAGCCAACTAGGTCTCATAATAGTTACTATTGGCCTCAACCTTCCCCAACTTACTTTTTTCCACATTTCAACCCATGCCTTCTTCAAAGCCATACTCTTTCTTTGCTCCGGATCTATCATCCACAACCTCAACGGAGAACAAGACATCCGAAAAATAGGCAGCCTCCAAAAAACTCTCCCAATTACCACCTCCTGCCTAACCATCGGCAACCTAGCCCTAATAGGAACCCCATTCCTAGCAGGATTTTATTCAAAAGACCTCATCATTGAGAACCTCAACACCTCCTACCTAAACTCATGGGCTCTTCTATTAACCCTTTTAGCTACATCCTTCACCGCAACCTACAGCCTCCGCCTAACCATTCTAGTCCAAACAGGACACACTCGCCTACCCTCAATCACCCCCATCAATGAAAACAACCCCCTTATCATTAACCCAATTACACGACTAGCCCTGGGCAGCATCCTAGCCGGCTTCCTCATCACATCCTTCATCCTCCCCTCAAAAACTCCACCAATAACCATACCCCCTATCACAAAATTCGCAGCCACCATCGTCACACTACTAGGTATTATCCTAGCTCTAGAACTTTCAAACATAACCCACACTCTCACCCGCCCTCAACAAAATACTCCCCTCAACTTCTCCTCCTCACTAGGCTACTTCAACCCCCTCACCCATCGCATCAGCTCCTTAAACCTTCTCAACACTGGCCAAAAAATCGCCACCCACCTGATCGACCTGTCCTGATACAAAAAAATCGGCCCCGAAGGCCTCGCAGATCTTCAACGTATAATATCTGAAACCTCCACCCCCCTACACTCAGGCCTCATCAAAACCTACCTAAGCACATTCGCCCTCTCCATCCTTATCATCCTAATTTCCTACAGAACCTCAATGGCCCCAAACCTTCGTAAATCCCATCCCCTACTGAAAATAATCAACAACTCCCTAATTGACCTACCTGCACCCTCCAACATCTCAGCATGATGAAACTTCGGATCCCTCCTTGGCATCTGCCTGATAACACAAATCATCACTGGCCTCTTACTTGCCACCCACTACACCGCCGACACAACCCTAGCTTTTTCATCTGTCGCCCACACATGTCGCAACGTCCAATACGGCTGACTAATCCGCAACCTCCATGCCAACGGAGCCTCATTCTTCTTCATCTGCATCTACCTGCACATCGGACGCGGATTCTACTACGGATCCTACCTATTCAAAGAAACCTGAAACACAGGAGTCATCCTGCTCCTTACCCTCATAGCCACTGCCTTTGTCGGCTACGTCCTACCCTGAGGACAAATATCATTCTGAGGGGCAACCGTCATCACAAACCTATTCTCAGCCCTCCCCTACGTAGGACAGACTATCGTTGAATGGGCTTGGGGCGGATTCTCTGTAGACAACCCCACTCTCACTCGATTTTTCGCTCTACACTTCCTCCTCCCATTCTTAATCGCAGGACTCACCCTAATCCACTTCACTTTCCTCCACGAATCAGGCTCAAACAACCCCCTCGGAATCTCATCCGACTCCGACAAAATCCCCTTCCATCCGTACTTTTCTGTTAAAGACATCCTAGGATTCATTCTCATACTTCTACCCCTCGTGGCCCTAGCACTATTCTCACCCAACCTTCTAGGCGACCCAGAAAACTTCACACCCGCTAATCCCCTAGTCACACCCCCCCACATCAAACCCGAATGATACTTCCTATTTGCCTACGCCATCCTACGCTCAATCCCTAATAAACTAGGAGGAGTCCTAGCCCTAGCAGCCTCAGTCCTAATCCTATTCCTAGCCCCCCTTCTCCACACATCTAAACAACGCTCAATAGCTTTCCGACCCCTCTCCCAACTCCTATTCTGAATACTAGTAGCCAACCTCCTCATCCTCACCTGAATCGGCAGCCAGCCAGTAGAACACCCCTTCATTATTATTGGTCAACTAGCCTCTATCACCTATTTCTCTACAATCCTAATTCTCCTTCCCCTCGCTAGCTCCCTAGAAAACAAACTACTAAATTTCTAACTCTAATAGTTTATCAAAAACATTGGTCTTGTAAGCCAAAGACTGAAGACACACAATTCTTCTTAGAGTTTTTCCTACAAAAACCTAACAAAATAAAACACTGCCCCCCCCTCCCCCCCATGAATGTATCTCATGCATTCATGCCCAACCTATGTATTTCTGTGCATTCTATTTTATTCCAGAGTACACGGGTATGCAATCTAGGACATATTACTAATGTACTTATGGCATACAGGTCACTTTTCACATACCATCTTAATGCATCTCACCATCCTACTTTCTGAAGAATTACCTACTTCATGGTCACAGGAATGAAGTCCTATAGTTCGTACTAAAACCCCTCTAGTGTTTGGTTATACATATGAATTATCCTACCACACGGCAGTGCTTGACCAAATGAACTCCATGGTAACGGCTCATAACTTGCTATTATCTCTCGTCGTGCCGGTAGCTGTCGTACCAGGTTATTTATTAATCGTCCACCTCACGTGAAATCAGCAACGCACCGCATATAAGACCCTACGTTACTAGCTTCAGGCCCATACTTTCCCCCTACACCCCTAGCACAACTTGCTCTTTTGCGCCTCTGGTTCCTATCTCAGGGCCATCACTGGTCCTTCCATCCTTCCTCACTTTTCATGAGGCCTCTGGCTGGTTATTTATCATCATTTCCGTCCGTGATCGCGGCATTCCAGCCTTTTGGCACTTTTGGTTCCTTTTTTTTGGGGGCGTCTTCACTCTGCCCTTCAAAGTGCGGCGGGTGAATACAATCTCTTGACATGAACATCTTATTCCTGTCGTCCTATTTTTTGGCTCTCAAGAGTCACTGAAGCTGAGACGGTGTGCGTGTATGGGGAATCACTTTGACACTGATGCACTTTGTTTTACACTTGGTTATGATATCTTTTATCCCTGAATCTTGATGTTCTATTTAGTTAATGCCTGATGGACATGATTTTATCGATTTTCACATCTCCTAAAAATCCTATTTGTTTGAAAACGTCACTAGGCGTTTTCGGTATAAAAAGCTTTACGAAACACGTTCATTTTTTTTTTGTTTTTTTTTGTTTTTTTTTTGTTTTTTTTTTCATTCGTTCAACGCCGAGATGCATATTATTTTTCATTCGTCGTTCGATTCGTTCGTTCGTTCGTTCGTCGACCAAACTCACTCGTTTTTTATACCCTATCTCCCTGCCATCGTTCACCAACGTTTGTGATCGATAACCAACGTATTCCACACCACCCTTCAACAGGCCAAATCCCTTTAAACGTTCCATTCGTCACAAACAACCCCACCACCATCAGAGAAAGAGGACTCAAACCTCTACCACCAACTCCCAAAGCTGGCATTCTAACTAAACTATCCTCTGCTACCCTAAACCGCCCGAATCGCCCCACATGACAACCCCCGCACTAATTCTAGCACCACAAAAAGAGTCAACAACAATCCCCATCCAGCCACCAAAAACATCCCCACACCCCAAGAATAAAACATTGCTACCCCACTAAAATCCAACCGAACAAAAACTGCCCCACCATTATCAACAGTCCATACTCCTAATTTCATATACTTCCCCACATCACTGACAACCATACCTACGACAAGCACCCCAACTAAACCTGCACCAAACCCCAACACCCGCCAATCCCCCCAAGTCTCAGGAAAAGGATCTGCCGCTAAAGCCACAGAATACACAAAAACTACTAGCATTCCCCCCAAATACACCATAAACAACACCAACGCCACAAACGAGACCCCAAGACTCAACAATCACCCACACCCCACAACCGACGCCAACACCAAACCAACCACACCATAGTAAGGAGATGGATTAGACGCAACCGCCAAACCCCCCAGAACAAAACATAGGCCCAAAAATAACATAAAATAAGTCATCATCAATTTCTACCTGGCTTCAATCCAAGACCTACGACCCGAAAAGCCGTCGTTGTGATTCAACTATAGAAACCTAATCTCTTTATAATTTGACACAACCCCCTAAGCCCAAAAAGTAACAAACGACCAACAAAACAACGAACGTCCTCGTAGCTTACCTTCAAAGCATGACACTGAAGATGTCAAGACGGCTGCTAATGCTTCCCGAGGACAAAAGACTTAGTCCTAACCTTACTATTAATTCTTGCCAGACCTATACATGCAAGTATCTGCGCCCCAGTGTAAATGCCCCTAACCCCCTACCAGGACAAGAGGAGCAGGTATCAGGCACACCCCCTCGTAGCCCAAGACACCTTGCTTAGCCACACCCCCACGGGTACTCAGCAGTAATTAACATTAAGCAATGAGCGTAAGCTCGACTTAGTCATGGCAACATCAGGGTTGGTAAATCTTGTGCCAGCCACCGCGGTCATACAAGAAACCCAAATTAATCGCCCACGGCGTAAAGAGTGATTCAACACTATCGCCCAACCTGAGGCCAAAACATGTCTAAGCTGTCATAAGCCCAAGACACACCTAAGCCCCCACCCTCCTCAACTTCAGCGATCAACCAACCTCACGAAAGCCAGGGGACAAACTGGGATTAGATACCCCACTATGCCTGGCCGTAAATTCAAATGCTTCCCCTCACCTAAGCATTCGCCAGGGAATTACGAGCACAAACGCTTAAAACCCTAAGGACTTGGCGGTGTCCCAAACCCACCTAGAGGAGCCTGTTCTATAATCGATAACCCACGCTACACCCAACCCCCCCTTGCCCACGAGCAGCCTACATACCGCCGTCGCCAGCCCACCTCACCTGAGAGCCTAACAGTGGACACAACAGCCCCGCCCGCTAAAAAGACAGGTCAAGGTATAGCCCATGGGGGGGAAAGAAATGGGCTACATTTTCTGACCCAGAAAACAACGAAAGAGAGCTTGAAAACCTGCCCTCAGAAGGCGGATTTAGCAGTAAAACGTGACCATTA